GCCTATTTCTATGCAGGTCTTACCAAAAAAGGATTAGGTTATTTCGGGAAATATATTCAACCAACTCCAATCCTTTTACCCATTAACATCTTAGAAGATTTCACAAAACCCCTATCGCTAAGTTTTCGACTTTTCGGGAATATCTTAGCTGATGAATTAGTCGTTGTTGTTCTTGTTTCTTTAGTACCTTCGGTGGTTCCTATACCTGTTATGTTCCTTGGATTATTTACAAGTGGTATTCAAGCTCTTATTTTTGCAACTTTAGCCGCAGCTTATATCGGTGAATCCATGGAGGGCCATCATTGAAATAGTTTTTTCAAACTAGCAGGCCTTTGGTTCAATAAAATTGACTTAGGGAATATACAACTAGGCCATATACGATATAGAGTAATAGCGTAATAGCAAAAAAATTACGCCATTAGATAGGTGTAAAAAGGAAAGAGATCGAAAAGATCTTTTTCCTAAAGTTCCCTTTCGTCCACATACCTCTCCTCAACGAATATTCGATTTCTATCTCATTATTCAATAGTTCAAGTTCAATATTCAAATAATAAAAGAATTTGAATATTCAATACGAATGCCTGTAGTATATCTTTAGGACGTGTGATTTAATATTAATAATTTAATAATATTAAATAAAATAAAAAATGAAATAAATAAAAAAGGGCGAAGGATTCCCATTTCTGTTGTTTTATTCAACGATTGACCAAACGAAAATAGTAATATAATAAATAACAAATTGTATGAACTTAGATCAATCAAATAATAATATTTCTATGCAATGATTTGGACTAACCAATTTGTCCATTTAGATTGGATACATTGGAATAATGATAAAGAAAAAAGAAGAGAAAAAAAAAAGAATTTACACAAAAATGTAATTCATAAAAAATGGGTTGGTTTGTAGGTATATGTAATTGAATGGCTATAAATAAACTATAAAATAAATAAGTAAACTCTTGTAGATATTTCGATAATGGATTCTCGAATCCGATTGAATCTAAGATGAATGCTTGGTTTACGTTATGGAAGAAAGACACGTATATGTGATATTAGATATTGACTGATTCTATATGAACTAAAGATATATTTTATTTGCCACCCTACTCCTGTGAATTTTGGCAGGGATTCTAATACCAATAGAAGCCTTTCCCCCTCCGTCTCCTTGTGGCTGTGAATTGAATAAATAAACAGATGAAATTAAGAAAGGGGTGGGCGAAAATAAGAGTTCGGAACCAAGAAATGGAAGATCGAAAGTCGTATGGATTCACAAAGACTCTGTGGATAGAAACAGAAACTCAAAAGTAGTTCGGACGATTCACTAATACTATTACTTCGTACTTCGACTCGAAGTTCTTAGTTACTTCGAATCCTAGCGACGGAATTATTAAGTCATAATTCATTGGTTGATTGTATCATTAACCATTTCTTTTTTTGGTACGAGGGAACTTATCATGAATCCACTGATTTCTGCCGCTTCCGTTATTGCTGCTGGGTTGGCCGTAGGACTTGCTTCTATTGGACCCGGAGTTGGTCAAGGGACTGCTGCGGGTCAAGCTGTAGAGGGTATCGCGAGACAGCCTGAGGCAGAGGGAAAAATACGAGGTACTCTATTACTTAGTCTAGCTTTTATGGAAGCTTTAACAATTTATGGACTGGTTGTAGCATTAGCGCTTTTGTTTGCGAATCCTTTTGTTTAATATGAAAAATCCCTATTTTATTGCCTTGGACTTATTGTTTCCTTTTTCGAATTCTATTAAGATTTCACCCCTACAATTACTTATTCGTTGACAAAATAACCTGCGGGAGGGTTTGATTTGTGGATGAGGGATTAGTATACCCATTCCCTTTCATCCTTCCCCTTCGGAGTCCAAGGGAAACTAAGGATTGACACAAGGGGGGATAGTTCACATAAATCGAATACTTTTAAAAATAGGAAATAAATAAAAAAGAGGGGCGAAGTGATACAAAAAGAACTCTATTCAATTTTTTAGTCTATCTATTTAGTCTATAGGAGATCATATGAAAAATGTAACCGATTCTTTCGTTTCTTTGGGCCATTGGCCATCCGCCGGGAGTTTCGGGTTTAATACCGATATTTTATCAACAAATCTAATAAATCTAAGTGTAGTGCTTGGTGTATTGATCTTTTTTGGAAAGGGAGTGTGTGCGGGTTGTTTATTTCAAGAATATGCTGGATCCAACCAGCTGTACCTTTTTCGTTATAACTAGAAAAGAAAGGTGCGCGATCTCACGAATGACTTCGGAATGAATTAAGAGATTATGGATAAGAACCATAGCATTTCGTGATTCATTGGTAAATTGACTTTGATTCTCTATCAACCAATAATATGTGGCCATTACATTAATATGGTTAAAGCAAACTGTTTGAAGTCTAGACGCAGCGTGGTACTCTTTCAACCTCTGTGTTAATATAGAGATGGTTCAAAATGAATATTTTATGGATAGAGAACACTCCTATTCATAAAATGGTTTTGAA